CGTTTATTTGCATCAAGTTTTCGAGGGTCTCATTCAAGACTTACTCGAACTATTACTCAACAGAAAATAAGAGCTTTGGTTTCAGCTCATCGGGATAGGGATAAGCAAAAGAGAAATTTTCGTCGTTTGTGGATCACTCGGATAAACGCAGTAATTCGAGAAAGGGGAGTATCCTATAGTTATAGTAAATTCATACATGATCTATACAAGAGGCAGTTGCTTCTTAATCGTAAAATACTGGCCCAAATAGCTATATCAAATAGGAATTGTCTTTATATGATTTCCAACGAAATCAGAAAAGAAGTAGATTGGAAAGAATACACCGGAATAATTTAAATGGAGTTCCCCGGAGAATGAACTCCGGGAGGGTGGAGTCGAAATTACTATGAGAAAATATGCTAAAGTAGTCAAAATGAATGAACACGTTCAATCAAAAAAATCTTTTTTTTTTCCGATTCGTTTTTTTTGTCTTACGGCACGATAATAAAATAATAAAATCCGGATTCTCGGATTTGTCAAACAAAACACCAATCCGTGTTTGAGTTCGGGTTGGAATTCTGATTAATTCTGATTGAAGTGAACAAAGAACAAGCCTATTTATTTCTGGTTCTAAGACCAGTAGTTCTGGTGGTCGACTCGATTCTTTCAAATTGTTTCTCATTATTGAGAAAAGGTAACAAAGATAAAATACGAGCTTGTTTTATAGCAATAGTAATTAATCGTTGTTGTTTCAAGGTCAATCTATTCACCCGTCTAGATAATATTTTTCCTTGTTCACTAATAAATCGACTAATTAAACTCATGTTTCTATAATCAATTCGATCCCCCGATTGAATCGGGGGCAAACGCCTACGAAAAGATCGCTTGGATTTAAGAAAGGGTCGCTTGGATTTATCCATGGTTTGTTTGTTTAGTTTATTTCTTATTCTTATCCCGAAAATCCTATTTCATTTTAACTCCAAATAGGATTCTTTTTTATTTAAATGAAATATCTTCGATTTATATTTCAATATGTTCTATATAATGTCATTTTTCCCCGTTCAAGGCTAAGACATACTTGATTCGATCTATTTCTTTATTTCCCCATGAATCGTATGTTTGTAACAATAGGGACAGAACTTTCTCAATTCTAATCGATTAGGCGTATTGTGCCGGTTCTTTTGAGTAATATATCTGGAAATGCCCGCTGATACCCTCTTAACACCGTTTTGGATACAACTAGTACATTCCAAAATCACCGTTACCCGCGCATCTTTCCTCTTGGCCATGAACCTCCTTTGGATTTACTCAACTCTTCTATTTTGATTCGAAACGAAGAAAAAGAAAGGAAGGAAAAAATAGAAATTACTAACTTGAAATCCAACTCTAAACTCTAAAAGATCAAAATCAATAAAGAATAAAGTAATAATAAATCAAAACAAAGCTATAGTAAGTAATAAGTAAGACAATGATTTTGAGACTCTATTTAAACCCGGAGGGCGGTATTTCAGTTAAAGATCTTGTATTCTTGCCATAGACCCCGATTTTCCTACCCTACCCCAATGTCTCTATTAGTCCTATTTATTCATTTAATTCGAATTTGAGCCCGAGTCTCGCAGGCGTCGAACCCACTTTTATTCTTTCTCTTTCGTCCCTTATTCTAAAAATTAGAAAATAAAGGGAAAAAAGAGAAAAAAGGGGGGGGGGGGATTAGTCACAGATATTTGATTGTATCTCTAATCTTCTTCATTCCTTCCGAGGTCAATAACTAGAATGAAAAAAAGGGGAATGTCAGCGCATCCGGGAAAAAACGATTAATCTCTATCAATAGACCTGCTAAAGCCCCGAACCATAGCGTACTTAGTACTGGGGCCACGGAGAGATATGTTTTTAGATCTCGCATTGAAAAACCTCCTTTTTTTATTTATTGTAATACATAAAGATAATGCATATATGATCAGATGCATATGTATTTAAGGGCCACTTAGAGTTGTACACGGAATCCCCAATTCCAATTGAAATGCACAACGCTCCATAAGATTTTCCTTTTCTTATTATTATATGTTAAATGAGACCAAAAAAAAGACGAAATGGGCAGAAAAATTGTGCCTCGCAATGCAGAAATAGGGGTGTGGAAAACAAGACAGGAATTCTCTACAATGACACTGTAGAACAATTGAAGGGATGTGGCGCAGCTTGGTAGCGCGTTTGTTTTGGGTACAAAATGTCACGGGTTCAAATCCTGTCATCCCTACCTGCTCAAAGGAGCAGTAACGAGGAATCCATTGAGATCAATTCAAATTGCACGGAATCCTTCATTTTTATGAAACTATATGTATATAAAATAAAATGGATTGGTGTTAAAAAAAGAATCCTTTTCTTTACATTCTTTTCTATTCTGACAAGAAAGCGCTCTTAGTTCAGTTCGGTAGAACGTGGGTCTCCAAAACCCGATGTCGTAGGTTCAAATCCTACAGAGCGTGATTTTTTCTTCATGGATCGAATTAGACTGAAATGGATT